ATATAATTGTACTAATCACATTAATAGTTGCATTGATTCTTATTTTCGTTCTTACATCTGTATTGATAATAACTTTTTAATCGATAGTAATAATTTTAATGAAAGTTACATTTATAATTTCATTTGTAGTGAAAGCGGAAAGATTCGTGAAAGTAAAAATTACAAGATAAGAACTAATAGGAATCGTAGTAATTTAATAAGTTCTAAGGATTTCGATATAACTCAAAACTACAATCAATTGTGGATTCAATGCGACAATTGTTATGGATTAATGTATAAGAAAGTCAAAATGAATGTTTGTGAACAATGTGGACATTATTTGAAAATGAGTAGTTCAGAAAGAATCGAGCTTTCGATTGATCCGGGTACTTGGAATCCTATGGATGAAGACATGGTCTCTGCGGATCCCATTAAATTTCATTCGAAGGAGGAACCTTATAAAAACCGTATTGACTCTGCGCAAAAAACTACAGGATTGACTGACGCTGTTCAAACAGGTACAGGTCAACTAAACGGTATTCCGGTAGCCCTTGGGGTTATGGATTTTCGGTTTATGGGGGGTAGTATGGGATCCGTAGTAGGCGAAAAAATAACTCGTTTGATCGAGTATGCTACCAATCAATGTTTACCTCTTATTTTAGTGTGTTCTTCCGGAGGAGCACGAATGCAAGAAGGAAGTTTAAGTTTGATGCAAATGGCTAAAATTTCTTCGGTTTTATGTGATTATCAATCAAGTAAAAAGTTATTCTATATATCAATTCTTACATCTCCTACTACCGGTGGAGTGACAGCTAGTTTTGGTATGTTGGGGGATATCATTATTGCCGAACCCTATGCCTATATTGCATTTGCGGGTAAAAGAGTAATTGAACAAACATTGAAAAAAGCCGTGCCTGAAGGTTCACAAGCGGCTGAATCTTTATTACGTAAGGGCTTATTGGATGCAATTGTACCACGTAATCTTTTAAAAGGTGTTCTGAGCGAGTTATTTCAGCTCCATGCTTTTTTTCCTTTGAACACAAATTAAATAAAATAGAACGGTTAGTTTATCAGAATTAAACGAAAACCCAGAAAAATTCATTTTTCTTTCAAATCATTTTTTTTTATCGATATTCTTGTTTACTACTCAGTAAACCTCTATCAACAAGCTAAAAAGTGAATTTTTTTGGGGGGGAAGTTCAAATTAGACTAGACAAACAAAAAAAAGTTCATTTTCCTCCCTTGCTTGCATATGTATAGATAATTCAAATATAGATAGATGCAGATCTATAGAGAGTCTTCCATCTTTTTGCATTTCCCGAAAATTCCCTGTTGTTAGATCAGATTCTAATCAATTTTGTAGAAATTTGTAATGGAAGAAAAATTTTTCTTTATTAATGACTATTAACTATTATAAGATATTAAGACAAAAAGAATAATAAATCTAACAAGGGGATTATGATACATCTAGTTGTAGTTGATTTTGAAAGATGAATAAGTCCATTTATTTAGTTTGGCTTTTTTTGTACCTATTTTTTTATTCTATTTCTATTCTATTTCTATTCGGTTCTATTCTATATATTTCTATTAGGTTGTATATTAATATTAGATATATATTTACTTAAAGATACTTAGTATAATTATATAATAGATATAATAGAAATAATAAAAATACAAGATATTCTAAGATATCTTTAGAATTCAGAATATAACAATAACAGGTACAAATATTAAATTGAGGTACCCATTTTATGACAACTTTCAATAACTTACCCTCTATTTTTGTGCCTTTAGTAGGCCTAGTCTTTCCGGCAATTGCAATGGCTTCTTTATTTCTTCATATTCAAAAAAATAAGATTTTTTAGATCGGCTGAGACCGAATCATATCACCTTTTTTTTTTTATTTTAAAAACTTCGATTCGATAAGACCCATTTGGTAGAATGTTGTATAACACATAGATTCCTACAAACATAAATAAAAAAAACTCTTATGCATGTGTAAACGTAAAAAAATTTGCGCTCTTTTGAAAAATGGATCATCGTCGGGCCGATGTCTGAAATTCCAGTCAATCTATTTATTTGTATGTATATAACTATAGGGGATCATATAAAGGAAGGAGATGTTATTTTTTTAGATATAAACAATTCTATGAATTACTCCTAAGGTAAAGGTTCACAACAAAATAGTTTATATTATAAGAGTTACTTTGAAAACAAAAAAAAGGAAAGTCATATTTTCTCAATTCCAAAAAATTGTATAACTGGATCTAATATATATGAGTTGGCGATCAGAATCTATATGGATAGAATTTATAACGGGGTCTCGAAAAACAAGTAATTTCTGCTGGGCCTTTATCCTATTTTTAGGTTCATTAGGATTCTTATTGGTTGGAACTTCCAGTTATCTTGGTAGAAATGTTATATCGTTATTTCCGTCCCAGCAAATCATTTTTTTTCCACAAGGGATTGTGATGTCTTTCTATGGGATCGCAGGTCTCTTTATTAGTTGCTATTTGTGGTGCACTATTTTGTGGAATGTGGGTAGTGGTTATGATCTTTTCGACCGAAAAGAAGGAATAGTGCGTATTTTTCGTTGGGGATTTCCTGGAAAAAGTCGGCGCATCTTTTTACGATTCTTTATGAAAGATATTCAGTCCATCAGAATAGAAGTTAAAGAGGGTGTTTCTGCCCGGCGTGTCCTTTATATGGAAATTCGAGGTCAAGGGGCTATTCCTTTAATTCGTACTGATGAGAATTTTACTACACGAGAAATTGAGCAAAAAGCTGCTGAATTGGCTTACTTCTTGCGTGTACCAATTGAAGTATTTTGAAATGAATTAATTAAATGCTTTGGCAGTAGGAAGAAAAAACGAAAGAATTTCTTTCTTTTTTTTTCAATTGAATATTCATCTCTTCTTTTATGCTCGTTTTTTTGATATATTTGATAGAAAAGAAAAGGAGTTTATTTGTCTCGAAATTAGTATTGATCGAAAAAGGGGGGAATAACATCCCGGAAACCCCATTTTTTCTTGATTCAAGTTGGAAGTGTATTCTGAGTCTGTTTCTGTATTCTTTCTAGATTCAAAGCAAAGACTCAGTATTGAATCAACAGCAAAAGATAAAATGGATTCATAGGCTCACTATATTCTATTCGAATTAGAATAGAAACACATGCTCGATAGAAATATTAGATCTAATAGAATCAACAAATGAGGTAGGTTCATTAACAACTCACAGATTCAAAATGGCAAAAAAGAAAGCATTCATTCCTTTTTTTTATTTTCTATCTATAGTCTTTTTGCCCTGGTTGATCTCTCTCTGCTGTAATAAAAGTTTGAAAACTTGGATTACTAATTGGTGGAATACTAGACAATGCGAAACTTTTTTGAATGATATTCAAGAAAAAAGTTTTCTAGAAAAATTCATACAATTAGAGGAACTATTCCAGCTCGATGAAATGATAAAGGAATACCCAGAAACCAATTTACAACAATTTCGTCTAGGAATCCACAAAGAAACGATCCAATTCATCAAGATACACAATGAGTATAATATCCATACAATCTTGCACTTCTCGACAAATCTAATATCTTTCGTTATTCTAAGTGGTTATTCCTTTTGGGGTAAGGAAAAGCTTTTTATTCTGAATTCTTGGGTTCAAGAATTCCTATATAATTTAAGTGATACAATTAAAGCTTTTTCGATTCTTTTATTAACTGATTTATGTATCGGATTCCATTCGCCTCACGGTTGGGAACTAATGATTGGTTATATTTACAAAGATTTTGGGTTTGCTCATTATGAGCAAATTTTATCTGGTCTAGTTTCTACCTTTCCAGTAATTCTTGATACAATTTTTAAATATTGGATTTTTCGTTATTTAAATCGTGTATCTCCGTCACTTGTAGTGATTTATCATGCAATAAACGACTAAAAAAAGATTCACTGATCCAATTTTAATCTTTCGTACCTTATACATCATAACCAAATCAAAGTCGTATTTACTTTACTCTTTTTACCCATGAGGGATTCCTTGTATATTTCAACAAAAAAAATTTGATTTTTTTCAGTAAATGTAAATAGCAGAATTGTGGCTAGGGAAGTATATTATCGACCTAGCTAACTTTATTGTAGAAATTTTCGGGATAAATGATTGGACCATGCAAACTAGAAATACCTTTTCTTGGATAAGGGAAGAGATTACTCGCTCCATATCTGTCTCACTCATAATATATATAATAACTTGGGCATCCATTTCAAGTGCATATCCGATTTTTGCCCAGCAGAATTATGAAAATCCACGAGAGGCGACTGGGCGTATTGTATGTGCCAATTGCCATTTAGCTAATAAGCCCGTGGATATTGAGGTTCCACAAACGGTACTTCCTGATACTGTATTTGAAGCAGTTGTTAAAATTCCTTATGATATGCAACTAAAACAAGTTCTAGCTAATGGTAAAAAAGGGGCTTTGAATGTGGGAGCTGTTCTTATTTTACCGGAGGGTTTTGAATTAGCCCCCCCCGATCGTATTTCACCCGAGATGAAAGAAAAGATAGGAAATCTTTCTTTTCAGAATTATCGTCCCAATAAAAAAAATATTCTTGTGATAGGTCCTGTTCCTGGTCAAAAATATAGTGAAATAACCTTTCCTATTCTTGCTCCAGACCCTGCTACTAATAAAGATGTTCACTTCTTAAAATATCCTATATATGTAGGTGGAAACAGGGGAAGGGGTCAGATTTATCCTGATGGTAGCAAAAGTAACAATACAGTTTATAATGCTACGGCAGGAGGGATAATAAGTAAAATTTTACGAAAAGAAAAGGGGGGATACGAAATAACCATAGTGGATGCATCGAATGGACGCGAAGTTATTGATATTATCCCTCGAGGCCTAGAACTTCTTGTTTCAGAGGGCGAATCCATTAAACTCGATCAACCATTAACGAGTAATCCTAATGTGGGTGGATTTGGTCAGGGGGATGCGGAAATAGTACTTCAAGATCCATTACGTGTCCAA